TATACTTACCTCACACAACGAGCGAAGTCTCGATGTTGATGAGAAAGGGGCTAGTCTCAAGGCCAAAGAGTGCTCTTTGAACGCTACTATGCATCCTTACGAATACAAGAGTGGTTTTTTTTGGGTATAGCAGGACTTGAACCTGCGACCATTAGGTTAAAAGCCCAATGCTCTACCAACTGAGCTATACACCCGATTTGACAATCAGGGTTGATGCGGAAAAGAAAAGAGGGGGGCCTGGCCCCTTTTCTTCTTATCATATCACAAGGGCGCGGCTCTGTATGAGGCTCGTACTGCGGAGCAAGTCTGGGAGTCCTTTCCACTCATTGAAGATTCTATCTACAAAAGAAGGTCAACGGGGGAGACTAGAGTCGCTCTCACTGAGACTATCTACGAAAAAGGGAAGGTCGTCCTTCTTTCTTTCCGGCGGGTTCGACCGAAAGGAGCTGTGTTCTATGGTTTGACGTTGTTCCGGTCGAGCACTCTCTTTTCTTTGTCCAATTCCGTCTGACCAACCCGCGAAGGGTTGTGAGGCTGGACCAGGTACGAAGAATGAATCTATGCCCTGAGCTGGGTACAAAGGGGAATGTTCCCCATTCAGATGTGAAAGTCTCAAATCTGGTTAGTATGAAAAAGGAGTTGTTAGACTACATGAAACAGGACATACTACTACTTGGAGGAGTAATGAGGAAGGCACAAGATATTTTTGGGGATAATTATCAGGTTGACATAGAGAGCAAGATCACCCTGCCATCACTTGCCCTTACAATCTTTCGGAAGAAGTATTACGATCCTAAGACTTTTCCCATACATATTCCAAATCAGAATGAATCTTTGGAAAGGGATGTGGTGGATACTCAGTAAGCTTGCCATGAGGTAGTGATGCCAAAAGTGCCTCGAGGAGGTTACCTGAAGAAGGTTCTTCTCATTATCGGTCTAACCAAGGAACTATGTATTGGAGCTTACCTGTTCTCCAGGTCTGTTATTAGGATAGGACGGAAGTCGGGGTGGCTGCACTGCGCTTTATATCTTAAGCAGTGTGCTTCTTCCCGATCGGTCAAGCTCTTCTTATCTTTCCAACTCGAAAGCCTGCCACTATTCAGAAAGTCCTTGTTAAAGCAAGGAGGCACGGATCAGGGAATGGAAAAGTCTTTGGATGAATGAATTTAGGTATCGAAGTTTGACTGTTTGACACTCTCTCTCTCGATGGCGCTATCACTTTGGAGCGATAGCCGGAACTAATGACTGGTATTAGAAAGCGAAACCTAGGATTCTACATAGCCTTTAAGTTAACAAGGGAAGAAGGGCTTGCCTAGATCTCGTATTCCATCTGCCATAGACGCTTTCTTTCTTTTTACTACGCAAGCAAGCCGGAGGGGGGGGTGAGGAAAGCGGAAGTGGGACAGGAACAAACCAGTAGCAAGAAAAAGGGTACCAAGCATTCCGGGCATTCCTTATTAAAGGAATCGGTGAGTGAAGACAAGATCGGATCTTTAAAGCTGAAGTGTGAAAGTCTTAGAATGGAATTACTTATGAAAGAGCTCTTAGTGCACCCGGAAGATGAAATTTCTTAGTCATTGGTTGAGGGTTGAGGTGTGAAGTAGGGGCGGTCTCATTCCTTGAATTGAAGGGAAATGGAAATAAGGCAATCAAATCAAGCGCTCGAAAGCCGGAGTGAACAAGCGGAGGCTCTAAAGCCGGAGCGCGCTAGGGAGGCTCGAAAGCCGGAGCGCGCTAGGGAACAAGCGTAGGCGTTCCCGCCGGAGCGCGCTAGGGCGCTCTCCCTAAACTCGCAGCTCTAAAGCCTCCACGCGCTAGGCCGGCTTTCTCGCTGCTCTCCGTTTTCTGAAACTCGCAGCTTGGAGTTTTATCGCTTGGAGTTTTCTCGCAGCTTGGAGTTTTCTCGCTTCAGTTAGAAAGTCAAAGCAGTAGCAAGAACCAGTCTACAACTAATAATATAAAGTAGTAAGCTGATCAAGTTCATCAAGAGTGAGAGATCCGTCTAAAAACAATAGAAGAGGGATATACTATCGAATCGGATCTTAGAGAAGTCTCGGTCTTCGTCCACACGGAAGAGGCAATGAAATTGATGAATGAATGCATTAGAGGGATTCTTTTCTAGCCTAGTTCTTCCACATGAATACCATCTGATAAAAGAAAGACCGATTGACTTTTTCGGATAGTGCACTAGAATCAGAATCCGATGTGAAATAAGATAGTAATAGAATTAGCTCTATGATATGATATGCACAATGGCTTCAATGGAGTTCATGCTTGTACTCCTAGTTGTACTAGAATACCATATTAGTTGAAGGAAAGATATGATATAAGAAAGAAAGTGAAGAGTTTAGATGGAATGCTTGCTATCAGTGCATTAGATGTCCTAGTTGTCCAGTACCAATCCGCTTTCAAGGTTCAGTGTGCCTGTGCCTTCGTTCAGTCATTCATCCAGTCTCTTGCAAGTGCTATCGAATCGGATGTGAACGAATAGACTCTTATCGAATCCTCTGTGAGTGACCTTATTTTCCTTATTATAGAGATCTATCTTAGGATAGCCTATGGCTAGTTAAGAGAGACTTTCCTATTCATACTATCGGTCAGTGCGAGTGTGAGTACGAGCCGAGCCAAAGGTGCCAGGTTTCAAGTCTTGAATCAGCTCTTACTGGTCTCATATCCGCTGCTCGAGTGAAAGTGGGAATTTGGTAGGATTATAGAATGCCTGCTTCCGGTTCTTAGACGAAGAAAACAATCCAATCAGTGCGGTCAGTCCAGTCAAGTCCTTTACTTCGGTCGTAGGTTGAAAGCCTATTCCAGTCCGTAGCCCTTTAGTTTACCTTACTCAAGATCCCCGAATCCGAATCTTAAGCAACTAGTCCTAGGGAATAAGGGAAAGAAGCCTCCTCTTCTTCAGTAGCATTTACCGGTCTCGAAGCTGCTTTTCCATAAGTAGAGTAAGAACCTGACGAGAAGAAGGTTCCCGTAGAAGATGATGCCACTGGAGAGTTCACCGAAACATACATAGTTGTATCTGCCGAATCGTTATACTACTACCGATACCCATCCCGAGTCTACTGAGCGAAACGTACCGAGCCTGCCACTTCCTAACCCCAAAAGGCGGCATTCAAACGCGTCAATTGAAGCTACGAAAATAATTTATGCCTTTTTTTTGACACCTTTTTCAAAGAAAAGGAGTCCTGGGACCCCATAGGAGAAAGGTTGGAATTTCACCTACCTCACAAGCAATCTTTGATCGAGTCTTCCATTCCGGCCCCGGGGCAATAAAGAAAGTTTTTGGGTATAGCTAATCAGTTCATCAAGAAGTACGGTTGAAGGGTCGGAAAAATGCTTTTTCTTTTTTGGCTATCACCTTTATATCAATTCGTGTCACAGCTTACTAGACAGGCTCTGACTCTGTACTACGGTATTCTAACGCTTTTTCTTAGCGGAAAAATGGGATCCCCAACTTTATCAACAATGGGCATTTTCGGAACGTAGCCGTTTCTAATCCTACTTCTTTTCTGGCACCGGACGAAGTGTCCTGTTTCTCGTCTGCTCACACCATTTCTTTTGTTAAAGGGAAAAAGCCCCTTACTGCCTCTTTAGTGATTAAGAGGATGAGCGCACCAATAAAAAAGAGAGCCTCCTCCCTTCATTTATTCTATCCCCGAGCCCGAGGAAAGCCGAAAGCCCCTTACCTACTAGCTAGGGTTTCGGTTTCGTTAGCATCATGCGAAAGAAAAGAAGGTAGTACTTCTGTCGCCTCTGATACCCTAGGAAGCGAGAGCTAGCTCGACCAGAGGAAGAGGAAGCGGCCATAAAGTGTTGGAGGATGGGATCAGATTAAACGGTTTCAAGCGCAACAAAAGAAAGAAAAGCCCTACCCGGAAGAGTAAGGGGCATTTACCTTTCAGTCCTAGTCCTAAGCGCAATCGGAGCACTAAGCCCTTATACTGCATACAGCTACTACTGCTTTGCTCCGTTGATTAGACCTCCTTCTACTACTCCTTCTTTCCCCATGTGGAATCAGTCCCTGCTTTGGTTTGTCTCTTTCTGTAACAACCTACCGGGCAAGAGTTGGAGGAAGGAACGTCAGAAGTCCCAGTCCCACAGCATATTCTGGTCCATCTGCAGCCTATGTCCATCAATCCTCCTATCTTCCGGGAAAACGCTTTCTAAAGATGGGCATTCAATCGGAATTGATAGAGTCAAGTCATCGGGTACGGCATATCCTTCAAGTCCCAGAGTCTATTCGATGCCATCCTCATTCCCTTCCTTCTAGCCTTTGAAAGCTGTCCAATTCCATATGTCTTCTTTGCCTGGCTGGGTATAGTCAGATCGTAGAATAGAAGGATTTGCTGCTAAGAGCGGATTCTATACCATTCAATAGCACCGGATTGGGATTCATTCTCCCTCAGAGCTCCTTCTTTCACAACCCATTCTCTTCCTAGCAACCTATTTGGGCAAAGCCTAAACCGTACTCCTAGTCGGGCACTCACTCTCTTAAGAGAGGGGTCAGACTATAAGGAAAACAAGAAAGAGATATTCATTAAAGCAATAAAAGTCAAAGCGACAGGAGGGTTAATAAAAGACAAAAAAGCCAAGCTGCGAGTTTAATAAAAGGGAAAGCAACGAGTTTTCTCGCTTGGAGTTTTCTCAAACTCGCTTCCGCTTCAACTTGAAAATCGAGCTAGTTCTATTTGAACTAATCCGAATCTGAGGAGGCCTTAGGAACTTAACTGAAAGTTGGGTGGAGAGCGAGCTTACCCTTCCACTGGCCCTACCACTGCTACTGGCAAGACAAAACCCGTACTATGACAGGCAAGGGGAAGCCCTATTACAGTACAGGATACTCTTTCATCACTGGCCTCGCTCTTATTTGTGACATGCTGAATTGACCCTCGATATTCCCAAGTCAAGTAAAGGATGAAACTGAACTAGAAGATCCGGTTGGCCTTCCTTCAAACTGGCAGGCCTACTTTCTGGGTCTTACTAAGACTAACCACTAACCCTCCACTGGCTAGCTCGTTCAATCTGCTTTTCATTCCTTCGCCAAACATACTTGATTGGTGCTTGTTGGCGGGACATACTATCACAGACTTGAGGCAAGAGGTGCGTAGGCACGGGCATCCACCTTTGACAAAAAAACCTTGATCAACCTCAAAAAGAGTTGAAAGATAGGGGAACGGCCACTGACATTACATGACGCCTTTTTAGTTACGTAAACAGCCTAAAGAAAAATACTATCTAGGGATAGGGCTCATGCTTGAGACACTGCACAGGATTGAGCAAGCTCCGGCGAGAAAGCCGCGCTCCGGCTTTCGAGCGTTCCCTAGCGCGCTCCGGCTTTCGAGCCTCCGCTTGCTCAAGGAAAAAGGAAAAGGAAGCTTGACCAGATGGGGGGGAGCAGGGGGTTTTGAACCCTTTTCAAGGTGAGGATCCGTCTTTGAACAAGCAAGCCATAGCCAAAGCAGCAGCTTTCAGATCAGAGTCCTCATTTGGAGTGGGAAAAGAAAAGCGGGGTCATCGGATCAGGCAAGTCAGTCAGAACAGAACATCTGCAAAGAAGAAGACGGAGTGCCTACTCGCTTAGATTCCCAGGGATCTCTTTCAGAACGTGAAAGGGCAACTGGATCATCTCTGCCCCTTCTTTGTCCGGTCCATCTGGACTCCTATTTTCCTTTTTACTTTTACACGAAGAAGCCCTGATCCTTTTGATTCCAATGGTGCTCTCCATTGGGCTCCGAATCTCCGCAAACTGTACTTTATTTACTATTGACGCGGGATCCGCAGCAGATGCACCATCCCCATACACTGATGAAGTGAGAGATCCAGAGACACCGTGCGATGCAAGGTAGAAGAAAAAAGAAAGCGCTAAATGCATAGTCACCACCAGTAGAATGCAAGCAGGAGGGCCACGGCCAATCGAATCGACCTCTTTTTGACCTGAAGTGAAGGTGCAATTCAACAAGAAAAGAGTTTCGACTCCTTTTTCAAACAAAGACTGAGATGAGAGAGATCCCGCCCTTTGACGAAAACAACGCAAGCTGGGCCACTTCAATCATAGTTGAAGATTTGTTAAGGCGCCGCATGAGATCGGGAAAAGGGAATGAACTAAGAAGAGATTGCTACTGCCACATCCTGACCGTGCGTGCTGTCCTAACACCTCTATGTTCAAGGACTGTGGCATTCCACTGATGTACTTGTCAACTTTGGCTGTCGGGTTCCGAGCCGCTTCGAAGGCTTGAGGAAACCGGGATGCTAGGGCCGAACCATACATCTTTCCATAACAACATTTGCTTTCCCTTGCCCAGCAGCCATCCCATACCCAGCTCTAGGACTTCCCTGCCTATGATGCAGCTTCGCCAAAGGTTAGAGGGTCTAGAACCCAGGCTGGCATTCCATAGGGTTGGAAATCCATAGAACATTTGGGGTTGGTTCGAAAGGCCGGAGCATCCCGCACGGGAACTAGTGAGACGCACAAACCCCCTATTCGGGATCGGGTGGTCCCACGAAGATCTAGGGAGTGTGAGGGAAATGAGGAGGGGGTCCATCATCTCTAAACGCATCGTCTGTTATGAATTCCGGTCGGATGTGCCTGGAGTGAATAGGCGACCCTGTGGAACCAGTAAGCTATCGAAACCGGTTATAGAAACCTTACAAGGTTTGTGTTGTGATACCTCCAACGAGTCACCTTCTGTTAGTCAAGGGAGTCATCACATAGACGTCGAGTCTCGTCTTCTCCCTATCTCCTATCTCTAACTTGCGAACCCTCTTTCCTTTTTTTCAGAACCAGCATGCTCTTCACGGGCTTTTCCGCCTCCGTTTGCTGGGCCCTTTCTTTCGAGCTTACCGGGATAGGATTTCAACTGAGATAGTAACTGAGCGTAAAAAGAGGATTCCCGTGTGTGGGTCTCTACTGAGCTGCTATTCTTTGAGGCTATACTTTTAGTCAATGAAAGTTCAGTGATTTCAAGATTCGAGTGAAAAAGCATTTTATTCATTGTGCATCTAAGCTATATTCTTATTCCCAAGTTCTTGAGTAGAGCCTAATAGCCCGAACTGGTTGGAACCTAGCTAGGGGCGCTTTCTTCATTTTGAAGCTATATTCAAAGAAAGTTCACCGATCCTGTGATTGAGAGATGACTTGCTTGGCCTCTACTCTATACTTCCTTGGCCTACCGCTCCGCCCCTTGCTTTCAGACTCTTCCTGGAACAACCGTCTTATTCCTTACTTTTATGCTACCTTTGATCCCTAAAAAAAACGTCTTCCTTTAGGCCCTCTTTGACTCAGATCCTCTTCTTCGGATTCTTCTCCTTATGTCGCCTCCCCCCTGAAACCCAACACCTTTTTTTTTGCCCAGCTTGCTCACAGGGATAGGAAACCCGCAACCGCTATCTGAACCCTCCTTCTTACCTTCGCTTTATGAAGCTGACTGGCTGCCACTTATTTAGCTTCTCTCTTTGACTGTCGAACTGCTTTATATCTGTAGCTAGAAAGAATATGAAAAATACAAGTGATATAAGACCGCTTACCTTCCCTTACTTTGCTATCCCGTCTTCCCTATTACCTATTTTTTACCCGAAAGCTTGCGAACCCTCCTATGATGGATGAGAACTATCAGATCTTAGGCCCGAGTTAACGAGTATACGATGACCGCCTGCTGCTTCTTGCTTGACCCGACAACCCGTATTGTTCAATCATAGTGAAAGTCGTCTACCCTGCCTTGTCAGTGAGAAAATGGAAAGACGGGCATTGTGTATAAGAAGATCATGAAAGTTACGTCTTATGTGAATATGTGCCCAGTGAGGCCTACCTTGATTCACTAATGGTGAATGTGATCTCCTGACCCCACTCTCGCGAATCACTCCTTTCTGCTTAAAGTGTGAATGGATTTCAAGATAACAAGTTGCTACCCAATAGCCCATTTGTGAGCGGGTGGCGGTGAAGCTAACTTGCCATTATCCCGTGAGTCAGAGAAAGTCTTTCTCGGTACTATATTCACCAGATAGCAAGGTTATGAAAAGAACTCATTGAGCCGGGCCAACGAAGGTTGAACTTACTTATTTGCTTTGCGCTGGGAGTCATTCATATCGGCGAGTCTTATTCTGTCCTTCATGACCGAACCCCTTTTTTCTTTCAGATGTAGTCTCGAAGTCAAGCACGTCCGAATCCGCAGTCAGGAGTCGAGTATGGTAAACTCCTCTCTCGATGTCAGCCGGAAAGAAGCAACCCGTGTAGATCTTGTTCTCCATAGCCTGGAATTGCAAATTCTCTCCAATCCGATTCTCGCATAGAAGGGACTTGATAACGAAAGCTATCTTTGACGTGCTGACCCGCTGATCCCGAGGTATTGATCCTTTGACAGTGCGGAGGAGTACGGCATATGAGTTTTCGGGGGGATGGATCGCCATCCACTTCCTGCATTATTCGCCCCGCACCCACACCAGCGAGAGTTTTCCGCTTCAGAACTTTTCGCTGGCAAATCATTGCCTTCTTGTCTGGTGCCCTATCGGGGGTGCTTCGGAGTCACAATATTCCAGCTGGTCGGAGTCGGACTTCCATTAGGCCAGTAACCTAACCAGTGATTCCTCACTTTCGCACCGTAGTGTTTTCACTATCGCACCCGAATGATTGACTAGGGCCCGTCTCAGATCCACTACTACTACTGGATGTTTGGTAGAATCTTATTAGTCACACAAGGCCAGTATGGTGATCAATCTACGTCATTTATTGATACAAAAACAAGATCAAAGGAGCATTGCATTGCAAGCTACCTCTTTGCTAGGAGGGTTTACAGGTTGATCAGGAAGACTGGTATTCTATATACATCTATGTATCTTAAACAATGTAGTCTGTCGCTCCAGAAGGCCTATGGAGGCGATCCCTCTGTTAGTCTTCTGCCTGTACCTGTGGCCTTAACTAGATGGGGGTACCCCACCATTATCCCTGAGTTCCATAGAAGGAAGATCTACAGGGGCGGAGCGTTGGAGGCGGACCGTCTGGTACAGCGCTACGCCCCTTTCTTGGTTTAATATTGACAAGTTAGTCTTACTATCTATCCAAGAAGGTTAAGGCTTTTCTGTAGAAATCTATAGAGGAGCCTTTAACTGTATCATTCGACTCCGTGTACTTGGTTATTGAGCTTTGCTATGAATACTTTGAATAGCTCCTTAACCGGCACATGCCCTTGATCCAACGTAGACCCCTTGATCAAGGTCTGTGTTGGAAGCCAACTTGGAAGGCAATACCTAACTCGGCGCTTACCATAGCGCGCGGTATAGGAATGGAAATCGAATCGTTTCTAGACCGGCGTGGAACGGCCCGAAACGGGGATACCTTCCATAGGTTCCCTCTGGACACAATACAAAAGATTCGCACTATGTCCAGATCAAGAGGAACACGTCCTACTAACTGAAAGGGATTTGAAGGGGGTATTTTACCATACAACAAAGAAAGCCCTAGAGCACGGAAACGGAACTAGAAGTCCTAGCCCCGGAACAAGACAGATTGTCTTTGATCCTTATAACGGTTTGATAGAAAGAGCGAATAACCTGACTTGACTAAGAAAGAGTAAAGGACCAAGACCGGCTTTGATCTCCTTTAGCAAGGGGCGGAGCGGCTTTCAAACGCGTATTCGCTGTTGCGAGCCGACTGAAGAAGTGGATTTGATTCCTTTGCCTTCTGCCTTCCTGCTGACCTAATACCCTTCGACTATTATCCGCTGCCGCTTCTTCTTCTCCTCCGATCAAGACCGGAAGAAGGCGATCTAGCTATCCTGTTTCGGATTGGACGGGGATGAAGCTAGTCTTCTCTCTGGCATGGATAGGCTTTATTCTCGCTCAGCGAGTTGCTCACCTTCCGGGGGGGTCGGTAGCTGTTTTCAAGACAATAGGAGTTTCGCTTTTCTGTGTACCCGAAAGGGGCTTCTGTCTTCAGTTGCTTACTCTTTTTTCTACGATCGAGGGGCTCCCATTGAATCTCTTGAGCCCTTCGGGCACGCCTCCTACGCTTACCACTCACCTACGCTCTTGCAGCATGCCCCCTTCGGGCAATACGGCTTTCGTAATACGTGAAGCTGCTGAGCAATAGCTCTTCGATCGCTATATTCTTGCGATAGCGAAGGCGTGGTTCATCCTCTAATATAGAGTAGATGCGAAGGTTCGGATCGAAGATCTTCGCGAGACGGCCCATGAATCTCGAGAATCGAGCGTGGGGCTTGAAGACCCTACCACATACAGACTGCAAGCAAGAGCAGGGCTTTTTTCTGAACATAGATTCATTCCTAGGTTAGTAAGCCTGGCACCTATACTTGCTCCGTAATAGAGAGTTCTAGTTAGTTGCCGATAGAGGGGCGCTGCCTTCCTGTTCTCTATTTCTCGAGGCGAGGTAGAGCGGATGGATGAACAAACGATGAACTTCAAGCGGCCACGAAAAGCACTTTTTCGTAGTTCTCAATAGATCCTAGATTTTAGGAAAGTGCCTACAGCTATGCACTTCCGGCTGGTTCAAATGCAACCATCTGGATGGACTTCAGCAGAAGCTATTTCATGTATTTCGGGGGACGGAAAAGTATTATTTGATTGAGGGGGCCGGGGTAGACGTCTTCTCCAGCCGAACAGAACATCTTTCTTAGATGGTTGAATGCTGCTATGGCAGAGGTGGGTCGGCTTATGTGTTGAAGGCGGTCTCATGGAATGAGAGTGAAAGCTAAAGCAGTCACCGGTATGTTGCTTTGCAAGAGGAGTTGACTTATGAGGGTCTAAGGCAACCGGGGAAATGGTCGATTTCCCACCAAAAGTAAGCGGGTGTGGATAGTGCTTGACTTCTGCCAGCAAGCGGAGGCTCGAAAGCCTCCACGCGCTAGGCCGGCTCTAAAGCCGGAGCGCGACACTGCTTGGAGTTTTCTCACTTTCCGTTTTATCGCTTATTCAAGAATTCTTTTCCTCCAATTCTGCCTTTCCTTGACCCGGTTCTATGGCATCGTCAACCATAGCATCTCTCTCCCTCCTTCTATCTGGGTCACCGGGATTGATACGGTACGGGGTCAAACATTACTTGAGAATATGACTGGACCGGGACCCTTTTAAGTGTGAATTTCCGCTTCTTTCTTTGGCCCCTCATTCTTTGAATTCTTTGACCCTGTTTGCCTTTCCTCATTTACTTTACCACGGATCACTGAAATCGGAGAAAGTGAAGCCACCAGATCTTAGGACGAGATTGACATTCCATTTACCAAACTTCGAACCTCTGACGAAAAAAGAGCTGGAAGCGTGGCCTCAAACAGATAGGCAATGGATAGATAGGGGTCTCGAGTCGAGTCTAAGACGCAGCAGCAGAGAGTTCCAAAGCTGCCAAAAAACGAAAGCTCAAATACCATGAATAAAGCGAGGGCAAGAAAAAGGACGAAAAGCTAAAGGGGCGGAGCGACAAACAAAGAGATATTGACTTAGAAAATAAGAGTAACAATTGAATCCCATTTTATTTATTGAGCAAGCGGAGGCTCGAAAGCCGGAGCGCGCTAGGGAGGCTCTAAAGCCTCCACGCGCTAGGGAACAAGCGGAGGCTCTAAAGCCGGAGCGCGCTAGGGAGGCTCGAAAGCCGGAGCGCGCTAGGGAACAAGCGTAGGCGTTCCCGCCTCCGCGCGCTAGGGCGCTCTCCCTAAAAACTCGCTGCTCTCTGCCTCCACGCGCTAGGGCTCCGTTTTCTCGTTGCTTTCCGTTTTCTCGCTTTCCGTTTTCTCTTCTTTTACTTTGTTTTTCCTTTTTGCGATCGGAATACGAATGAGATCAGAAACGCCATCATTGGGGCAAACGATGCAATAGCTTCGGTGAGAGCAAAGCCCAAAATGGCATAACCAAATGATTGTTTAGCTAATGATGGATTTCGCGCCACGGAATGAATCGAGGAACTGAGGACGTTTCCAATACCGACAGCAGCTCCCGCTGAAGCAATTGTAGCAGCTCCGGCACCTATTGATTTTGCACCTTCTAACATAGACAAACCAATTCGAGTTTGTCACGCTTTTGCTTCGCAGCTCTTTCCTGGATTCTTCGTTGATTCCTATAAAATACTATCTAAGGTATTTGTTTGATCCGTCTCCCCTCCCCATTTCTTTCCCGATAACCTTAAATAAAAAACTTAATTAAAAAAAGAACGAAATCAAATCCTCCGTACCATCCCCTATTTCAGGCCCCGGCTCCGTAGGGGGAACAGCGGGTCTCTCCATTTCGGAGAGCCAGTGCAGTTCCTTGTCCGTCCACAAGGCGGTATTATTTTGTGTTTCCACAAAATCCCTCAACCTCCTTAAATCCGCTAGGTCATTTTGAGGATTCTCGTATTCCCACTTCTCCAGGCAGACCCTGTGGGCGGCGTCCAATGCATCGAATGAGGCACGACCCCGTCGACAGTATGGCCCACAGGTTCCCGTCTCCTGGCACCACCGAGCGCAGTAACGCTCCATGGCGCGCTTCACCGCCCTGCGAATCTGTTGTTTCAACTT